TAATAAACCAAAATCCCCTACACGATTAGTTACAAATGCTTTTTGACAAGCATTCGATGCACTAGGGCGTGTGAACCAAAAACCTATTAAAAGATAAGAACACATTCCAACTAATTCCCAAAAAATATAAATTTGTATCAAATTCGAACTAGTAACTAATCCCAACATTGAAGTATTGAAAAAACTCATATAAGCAAAAAATCTCAAATAGCCTTGATCATGAGACATATAATTATCACTATAAAAAAGAACCATAATTCCAACTGTAGTAATTAATATTAACAAAATAGAAGTAAGTGGGTCGATCAAGTATCCGAACTCTAAAGAAAAATCATTATTGATGGTCCACGACCATATATATTGATAAATAAAACTGCTATTTATTTGCTGAATAGACAGATCAATTGCAAAAATCATAACTATACTTAACAATAAAACACTTGGAAAAGCCCACATACGACGAAGTTTTTTTGTTGTCGCCGGAAAAAGTAGAAGTCCTGCTCCTATTAACATAGGGACTGGGAATGTAAGGAAAGGTATGATCCATGAATATTGATATATATGTTCCATAAAAAAAACTTTTTTAATTACTAATTAATTATTTCTTGTTTCTGATTTATCAACTTTTCTATCTTTTTAAATAAGTCAGTCAATAAAGAAAATAAATGAAAAAAATATGTAAAACTGAAATCTAATTTTATATTCTTAAATTATTTAATTATTATCAATTTTTCAAAAATACTTCACATATTAAAATCAAAAAGTTAGAATTGGTCAAATAAAGATACTACTGAAAAAAAAAATACTTATTCTAACTAACTAGAAATCCTTTTTTCAATGAATTACTTAAAATTACTTATTTTTAATTACAAATTTTTATATTAGGGTTAAAGAATTATAAGAAAAGTGGTTTGTTAAATTTTGATAGTGATAGGAATAAAAAAAAGATGATTTTACCGGCCCCTTACTGGATTCAAAAAAATAGTTATTTTTTTATTTGTTGCTTTATTCAGAACCATTAACTAGTACCTTTTAGAACTAGAACGGAGTTATTATTTTTCATTATGTTTCTAAAAAAGACTTTTATATTTGATACTTTTCTTTTCCATAGGTAAAAGTAAAGAAGGTAAAAGTAAAGAATTACTAAAAATTTATTTTTTTTTTTTTACAAAAAATGTCTTTCCCATCCAACTCTAACAAAAAATAACTTCTTTATTTTTGAATGGAAGTTCCCATTGTTTTTATCATATTATCGAATAAATAGAATAAAGAATTCTTTTGTCTACTGTCTACTGAATTCGAAAAACGATACTTTTTTGACTTTTTTGTTTGCAAAAAAAAAAAAAAAGAGACGATGAAAAGATTCACCCTTCTTTAATTACTTTTTATTGTTAGGATATTTTCTCATTTTCAGTATGGGGATTAGTATTGTCCCCATAGAATCATCTATCCCAATCCCAATACTAAATATTCATAAGTTTGTTCTTTTCTCTATTTGCACTGTTACTATATTTATAGTATTTCAATATAGTTTTTTCTTATACTATAGAAAAAAAAAGCAGATAGAAAACCTTTAATTAATAATTATTAATAATTCAAAATAATTAATAATTAAATCAAAATAATTAATAATTAAAAAAGAGAACGATAATTGACTCAAAATAATATTGAGTTAAAAGAATTCATTACGTTAAAAATTTTTTAACTTTCTTAAAAATTATTATTCTAAATTACTATATAGAATAAAATAGAATAAACTCGTTTAATCGAATTAATAAAAAAAAAAGAACCTTTCCAATTTGATTTAGTTTTATTTAGATAAAACGTGTCAGTTTTGAATGATCTATTTTAATACTTGGGTTGGAAACTTGATCAAGGTATATATTAAATTAAATATAATGTTTTTTTAAGTACTTAAGAGAACTAGAAATTTTTTTCTTATATGATAGACTATTTAATGAGGTGTCTAAATCCTAACCCAAACCCTTTCCACACTAAAAAACTAACCAATAAAATCTTTCTATAAATCTATTGAATGTAATTTTTAAATTGGAATTCATAAAATTTTCTTTTTTTCATTCTTAAATAAAATTTTTGTCATGAATTTGAATATTTCATAAAAAGTATTGCATTAACTCCTTCAAGCTCGACGATAAAAAAAAAATAGATTATTATGATTTGAAGCAAGCCGCTATGGTGAAATTGGTAGACACGCTGCTCTTAGGAAGCAGTGCTAGAGCATCTCGGTTCGAGTCCGAGTAGCGGCACAACATCCTGTAATTTTCAAAAGGATACAATAAATCCTATAATGACTTCACTTTGTAATTTCAATTCTATATATGAAAAGAATAAGAGAGGAACTCCCCGTCAATTTTTTATTTATTTATTTTTATGATAGTTTCGAGTTTAGAACATATATTAACTCATATATCTTTTTCAGTCGTGTCAATTGTAATTACAATTCATTTGATAACCTTATTAGTCGATGAATTCGTAGAACTATATGATTCGTCCGAAAAGGGCATGTTAACTACTTTTTGCTGTATAACAGGATTATTAGTTACTCGTTGGTTTTTTGGGGGACATTTACCATTAAGTGATTTATATGAATCATTAATCTTTCTTTCATGGGCATTTTCTGTTATTCATATAGTTCCGTATTTTAAAAAATATAAAAATTATTTAAGCGCAATAACCGCGCCAAGCACTTTTTTTACTCAAGGGTTTGCCACTTCGGGTCTTTTAAAAAGCATGCATCAATCCGAAATCTTAGTACCCGCTCTTCAATCCCAGTGGTTAATGATGCACGTAAGTATGATGATTTTGGGCTATGCAGCTCTTTTGTGTGGATCATTATTATCAGTAGCATTTCTAGTAATCAGATTTCAAAAAATTATAAGAATTTTTGATAAAAGCAATAATTTATTAAATGATTCATTTTACTTTAATGAGATACAATGTATAACGGAACGAAAGAATGTTTTAAGAAATATTTCCTTTCTTTCCTCTAGGAATTATTATAGGTTTCAATTGATTCAACAATTAGATGACTGGAGTTATCGGATTATAAGTATAGGATTTTTTTTTTTAACTATAGGTATTCTTTCGGGAGCAGTCTGGGCTAATGAAGCATGGGGATCATATTGGAATTGGGACCCAAAGGAAACTTGGGCATTTATTACATGGACCATATTCGCAGTTTTTTTTCATACTCGAACAAATAAAAATTTGGAGGGTTTAAATTCGGCAATTGTCGCTTCTATCGGTTTTCTTATAATTTGGATATGCTATTTTGGAGTTAATTTATTAGGAATAGGACTACATAGTTATGGTTCATTTACATTACCAATTAACAATTGAAGAAAGGGAAAGGTTCTGACGAATGCAACTATATAGGAAAGCAAAACATATAGACAAAGCATAGAAACAAAAAACGTCAGGTAAGCTGTTGAGAACTTTTTGAATCACCATACTACTTGATTCAAAAAGTTCTCATAAATGCCAAAAATTTTTGGTTAGAATTCATTTTTTTTTTTTAGAAAAACTATCTAAAACTATCGATAAAAATAATTAGATAGAATAGCTTCGACTCTGTCAATTGATAATGAGAAAACGAAATCCGGATAAATACCAATACTTATTACAGGCAGAAGAATAGAGATCGAAACAAATAATTCCCGAGGTCCCGAATCAAAAAAATAAGAGTTTGGGGCATTAAACAGTTTGTATCCATAGAACATCTGTCGTACCATAGATAATAAATAAATAGGAGTTAATATCATTCCAACTGCCATAACGACAGTAATTAATATTTTTGTCGTTAAAAGGTATTTTTGGCCGCTAATTAGGCCAAAAAAGACGACCAATTCCGCAAAAAAACCACTCATGCCCGGTAATGCAAGGGAAGCTAGTGATAAAATACTGAAGGTCGTGAATAGTTTTGGCATTAGGGGAGCCATTCCGCCCATTTCGTCAAGATAAAGACGACGTATTCTATCATAACCAGTTCCTGCCAAGAAAAAAAGCGCAGCACCAATAAATCCATGTGATAGAATTTGTAAAATGGCTCCATTGAGTCCCATATCACTTATAGAGCAAATTCCGATAATTATGAAACCCATATGAGATACAGAAGAATAGGCTATTCTTTTTTTTAAATTTCGTTGACCAGGAGATGTTGAAGCTGCATAGATTATTTGCATTACGCCTATTATTATCAACCAGGGGGAAAAGATAGAATGAGCATGAGGCAATAATTCCATATTGATTCGAATCAATCCATACGCCCCCATTTTTAATAGGATTCCGGCTAGAAGCATACAAGTACTGTAATGGGCTTCCCCATGAGTGTCTGGTAACCATGTATGTAAAGGTATAATCGGTGATTTGACAGCAAAAGCAATAAAAAATCCAATATAGAAAAATATTTCTAGTGCCACAGGATATGATTGATTGGCTGATGTTTCAAAATTGAATGTCGGTTCATTGGAACCATATAAAGCGATACCCAAAGCTCCCATTAATAAAAAAACCGAACCTCCTGCAGTATACAAAATAAACTTTGTAGCTGAATACAGACGTTTCTTTCCCCCCCACATGGATAGAAGTAGATAGACGGGAATTAATTCTAACTCCCACATGATAAAAAAAAGTAAAAGATCTTGAGATGAAAATAATCCTATTTGAGCACTATACATTGCTAACATCAGAAAATGGAATAATCGGGAATCCCGAGTAATCGGCCAAGCCGCTAAAGTAGCTAAAGTGGTGATAAATCCTGTCAGTAAAATAGGTCCTAAAGAAAACCCATCTATTCCCAATCTCCAGTACAAATCAAAAAAAGGGATCCACTTATAATCTTCTGCTAATTGGATTAATGGGTCCTCAAGTTGGAAATAATAAGAGAATGCATAAGTTATTAAAAGGAGCTCTGCTATACATATATATAAAGTATACCACCTAATTAGCTTATTTCCTCTATGAGGGAAAAAGAAAATTAATAAACCCGCGGCTATCGGTAAAACTACAAATATTGTTAACCAAGGAAAAGAATTCGTGGTAAAGACAAGATACGCTTAGACTAGAAAAACCCGTGCTAGAAAACATAAGATAATATATATTTCTTTTTTTTTCGAGTACGGGTTTTTGTCGGTAAAGAAAAAATCAAATGTATTCAAGTGGGTTTTTCTGGAAAGTATCAATAAGCTAGACCCATGCTTCGAGTTGTTTCATGCCATAAATAAACTCGAACACTCAAGAAATCTGTTGGACAAGCAGATTCACATCTTTTACAACCGACACAATCCTCTGTTCTTGGAGCAGAAGCAATTTGCTTGGATTTACACCCATCCCAAGGTATCATTTCTAATACATCCGTGGGGCAGGCTCGGACACATTGAGTACACCCTATACATGTATCATAAATTTTTACTGAATGTGACATTGGATTTAAAATTTTTTTAACGTCATAAAATTTCAATCTAGTAAATTTCTAAATGAAGCATCATATATTTAGAAACCAGACGAATCAATGATTGATTTACCAGAAATCTTCTATTCAATTCTGGATCAACTTCTGAAATAGAGCCAAGATACTAGAATTTCTTACGTTTTCACAACCCTGATCAGACAACTTACGTATCATACATGCCAACTCAAATTAATGAATATGAAAATTATATTCTATACAATTAATACTACTTATTCAATAAATTCGATTGATTGATACGGGTGGATTTTCTGTTACGATAAATAGACGAAACAATAGCCGGTCCAATAGCTGCTTCAGCGGCTGCGATAGCTATAACAAAAATTGAAAAAATATTTCCTTTTAGTTGGCGACTATCAAAAAAATCAGAAAATGTTACGAAATTTATATTAACAGCATTCAGTATAAGTTCAAGACACATAAGGGCTCTAACCATATTTCGACTCGTGATCAATCCATAGATACCGATAGAAAATAAACAGGCACTCAAAATAAGTACATGTTCGAGCATCATTGACCAACTCCTTATCAATTTCGATTTATTTCAATATGAACAACAATTCCATCTCAGATTGACTAGAATTAAGAATATAATAAGTATAGAACCAAAAAATCTATGGATAATAGATCAAATAACAGAATTTATACATAAATAATCTTTAACATAGAATTGAAGGAAAATAGATGTGATAACATAGAAAACAGTTTTAATACAGTTTTAATTTTGATTACTAATTCGAAAAATTTCTTACTGACGAGCCACAGCAATCGCACCTATCAAAGCAACTAAAAGAATTATTGAAATGAATTCAAATGGAAGAAAAAAATCTGTTGCTAAATGAATTCCAATTTGTTGACCATTAGTTATCAAATCTTGTTCTATAATCTGATTTGATGTTGTAGTCCAAATAATTCCGTACCATGACGTATCTGGAATAATAGTAATTAGTGAAACAAAAATACTTGTACAAACTAAGGAAGTAACCCCATTTCCAACAGTCCAAAGATTAAAATCTTTGTAATATTCTGAACCATTCATGAACATTACGGCAAATATAATTAAAACATTTATAGCTCCCACATAAATAAGGAGCTGTGCAGCAGCTACAAAATGAGAGTTTGATAAAATATAAAATAAAGATATACAAACAAGAACGAATCCTAATGAAAAGGCAGAAAAAATCGGGTTGGTAAATAATACTACTCCTAAACCTCCTAATATAAGACCTAACCCCAGAAAGACTAAAAGAAAATCATGTATTAGTCCAGGTAAATCCATTGCACGTAAAATAAGAAATAAAAAAATTGAATTGTTTCTTCATGACCTTATTGACTTGACCAGGAAAAACCTTTTTTATATTCTTTTTTTTTTTTTGCTATTTTTTATAATATAAAATAATATAAAATAGCAAATATATAATATTATAGGCTCTTAATTTTAAATCTGAAGGGGTGTAAATAATTACTATATGTACAACTATTGTACTAATTTCATTCTTTCTTCAAATAAATCAAAACAGAATTTTCGTTTTTTTATTTTTTAGTTTAATAATTGTACTTTTTAATCAATCAAAGTGTTTTATCCTTTTTTTTAGTTGAATTGAAAATTGTTCGAATCGTATAATCGTCAACTACTGACATTGGTAAACGACCCAAAGAAATTTGATTATAATTCAATTCATGACGATCATAAGTAGAAAGCTCATATTCTTCCGTCATTGATAAACAATTTGTTGGACAATACTCAACGCAGTTGCCGCAAAATATACAGATTCCGAAATCAATACTGTAATTTAGCAACCGTTTCTTTCGAATGTCGGTTTCAAATTTCCAATCAACAACAGGCAGATCTATAGGACATACACGAACACATACTTCACAAGCAATGCATTTATCAAATTCAAAATGAATTCGACCGCGGAAACGCTCCGATGTGATTAATTTTTCATAAGGATATTGAATCGTTACAGGTAAACGATCTGCATGGGATAAGGTAATCATGAAACTTTGACCAATGTACCTTGCAGCTCGTATAGTTTGTTGCCCATAATTCATGAACCCAGTTACCATGGGAAACATAGCGTAAATTTTTATGAATAAATTTATCTTTGTTTTTTTCTCTTGTTTGATTTGAAGACAACTCATAATATTCTTTCTATTAGACTTTTATTTTTTTATTATGCTTTTATTTTAGAGTGAAAGGAGTTGAAAAGAGGTTGTTAATAATAGATTACCGAGAGATATAGGTAAAAGAAATTTCCATCCAAGATTTAAAAGTTGATCCATTCTTAATCGCGGTAAAGTCCATCTTGTTGTGATAGGAATGAACAAGAACAAATAAGTTTTAACCAATGTAATAAAGATACCAATTGTTGGTCCAATGACTCCGCTTATGTTATTTATTTCAAAAAAATCATGAACGAATATATACGGAAGAGAAATATTCCAACCGCCCAAGTAAAGAACTGTTACAAATAATGAAGAAACTAATAAGTTTAGATAGGAAGCAATATAAAATAAACCAAATTTGATACCCGAATATTCCGTTTGATAACCTGCTACTAATTCTTCTTCTGCTTCTGGCAAATCAAAAGGTAATCTTTCACATTCTGCTAGAGAAGAAATAAAAAAAATAAAAAATCCTATTGGTTGACGCCATAAATTCCACCCCCAAAAACCAGATTTTGATTGGGTCTCAACTATATCAACTGTACTTGAACTATTAGATAATCATAGTCGGTGATAACATCACTGTTCCCATCGCTATTACAGAACCGTACATGAGATTCTTACCTCATACGGCTCCTCGAAGTCCAGAAAAAAATTTAAGGACCAGATTGATTGTATTATTTATTTTGATATATTTGTAGAATAGATCGGATCAAAATAAAATAAAATCTATCCACGTTCCAAAATTCGAGCAATGAAATTCTATCTGTTATAATACTAAAACGAAAAAAGTACTTCGGAATTGATCTCATCCTTTAATAATTTCAATTTTTATTTCTTGAGTAATAACTTTTATCCTGCAATAAAATACTCTTTGTAAAATTCCTTGTTAAAATATCAATAGATATTTCAACCTATCGTTTTCGATTACGAAAATATTCCGACGAATTCTATCTCTATAAATTTATATCTCTATGAATAGCGATATAGGAGAAAAGAATAAAAAAGATTGATTTTTCCATTGTAATTCGATTCTTTATTATTTTTTTCGTTCTTATTCTTCTTTCTGAAAAAACGAAAAGAAATAAGGGGTTAAAAAAAGGAAAGGATTATTTCGTTCCGGATAGTCAGTTCTTTAATTGTTGGATAGGAGCATACTCTGGATTGGAATCATGGGGAGCACTTCCTGATCATTTCTACGAACTTAAAGCCCCGATTAATATACTTTTTGTCGAAATAGCTTTTTCGATTTTTTTTAATCTCTATTACTAATCCTTTGTGTATCTTTGTGTTCCTAACCATCCATTCATTTTTGCTCAATCACCTATTAGCATTAGGGTAATACCTATGGAAAATATCTAAAAATAATAGTGAAAACTCCATAAAGTTGATCTTTTGCGCCCGCTTCAAGCTAGGATGACTAATCAACCAATCTTGGGGCAAACAGTCTTCTTTTCTTATGTTTATTTCTGTTTTATTCTTGTACATAGGAAATGAGTCTCAATTTTTTTACTGCAAATTTCAAAGTTGTTTTCTTTCACTCATATAACTATCCAATTTAGTTCATCAACCCAAACGATGAATAAAAAATGAAGATATCTATTCAATTCGCTTTCTTCCTAAAAAGAAAGGAATAACGAGAAAGTTCTGTTTCAACGAATCGCACGTAGAGATATGGATAACACACAAATAGTTAAAGGTATTTCATAACTAATCGATTGAGCAGCAGCTCGTAGACCACCTAAAAAGGAATATTTATTATTTGATCCATATCCTGACATAAGAAGTCCAATGGGAGCAATACTTGAAATGGCAATCCATAAAAAAACACCAATATTTAGATCAGTTAAACCAAAGTGATAGCCAAAAGGAATTACTGAATAGCTTAATAGAGTTGATATGACTGCTATAGATGGTCCAATACTGAATAAATAAGTATCCCCCCTAGATGGAAAAAGATTCTCTTTGAAAAGTAGTTTTGTACCATCCGCTAGAGCTTGAAGAACTCCTAAAGGACCTGCATATTCGGGTCCAATACGTTGTTGTATCCCTGCGGATATTTCTCTTTCTAACCATACAATTACTAGTATGCTTATCGTGATTCCCAATACAAGAGTCAAAATAGGAACAAACTCCCATATAATTCCATAGACCTCGTTTAAGGATTCTAAACTCGAAAAAGAATGGATAGCTTGTACTTCTGTTGTATCAATTATCATTTCAACGATCAACTTCTCCCATAATGATATCTATACTACCTAGTATTGTCATAATATCAGCCAATTTCATTCTTTTAACTAATTCAGGAAGAATTTGCAAATTGATAAAACCCGGCGGGCGAATTTTCCATCTCCAAGGAAAGCCGCTCTGATCCCCTATTAGAAAAATTCCTAATTCTCCTTTTGGGGCTTCCACTCTGACATAAAGTTCTTGTTTCGGTAATTCAAAAGTAGGCGAGGTTTTTTTACTAATGAATCGATATTCGAAATCGTTCCATTCCGGATCTTTTTCTCTATCAAAACGTCGGGTTTCTAAATTCTCATAGGGCCCACCCGGAATTCCTTCGAGAGCCTGCTGAATAATTTTTATAGATTCTATCATTTCACCAATTCGGACTAAATAACGAGCTAATGAATCTCCTTCTTTTTGCCACTGGACTTCCCAATCAAATTCGTCATAAGACTCATAATGATCAATTTTACGAAGATCCCATTGTACTCCGGAAGCTCGTAGCATTGGTCCCGATAAACCCCAATTTATTGCTTCCTCCGCACCAACAATACCTACTCCTTCAACTCGTTCTAAAAAAATAGGATTTCGCGTAATAAGTTTTTGATATTCAGCAACTCCTGTTAAAAAATAATCGCAAAAATCCAAACATTTATCTATCCAACCATGAGGTAGATCAGCCCCTACCCCCCCGATACGAAAATAATTATGCATCATTCTCATACCAGTGGCAGCTTCAAATAAATCATATATTAACTCTCTCTCTCTAAAAATATAGAAGAAAGGAGTCTGTGTACCAATATCTGCCATAAAAGGTCCAAGCCATAACAAATGAGAAGCTATACGACTTAATTCCAACATAATTACTCTGATATAGCCAGCTCTTTTGGGCACTTGAATATTTCCTAACAATTCGGGACCATTTACTGTTATTGCTTCTGTGAACATAGTAGCCAAATAATCCCACCGTGTTACATAGGGCAAATATTGTATAATTGTTCGATTTTCTGCAATTTTTTCCATTCCTCTGTGCAAATAACCTAATATTGGTTCACAGTCAATAACATCCTCACCATCTAGAGTAACAATGAGTCGAAGAACACCGTGCATTGATGGGTGGTGGGGACCCATATTGACTATCATAAGGTCTTTTCGTTTAGCTGGTATATTCATAGGGGTTTCCTCGATCCATTCCACGAGTTACTTAAAACAAAAAGAAGAGTTACTTAAAACAAAAAGAAGTTCATCTCAAGATCTAATAAATCAAATAATTCATAATTCAACAAAACTCTTCAAATTAAGAAATTAACGAGTTTTTAACGTCCTTTTAACTTCCGAATATCCAACCGACTAATTAATTCTTTATAACGTACTCGATTTTTCTTTTCTAAATAAACCAATAGTCGTTGGCGTTTTCCTAAAATTTTCCGCAAACCTCTTTGAGATAAGTAGTCTTTTCTATGCAATTCCAAATGGGAAGTAAGTCTTCGTATCTTATTAGTGAAACTTACTATTTGAAATTCAACAGATCCCTTGTTTTCGTCTTTTTCCTTTTGTGAAATAACTGAAATGAATGAATTTTTTACCATAAAAAAGGACCCCCTTTTTTTAAGTTTTAAGTTTAAGATATTTTTTATTGATCAGTAATAATAATAAATGTATTCTATTAATAAATAATAATGTCAGTTCATTTTAATTTTGTATACACTTTAATTTGGTATACAAAAAAATCTTGACTTTGTTAGTAATTCAAAATTCTATTTGAGAAAATTTGGATTTAATCAATCCATTAAGGGTGGTCTATTTCTTCGCTTACAAAGAAGAAAAAAATTCTACCTAAAATTCAAATAAAAAGTAAAAAAAAAAATCCCATTGATTCATTTCTAGATCTAATTGATACATGAGTGAATTCTATGTACCAGCATGGAATATGCAGTGTAAAAGAATAAGGCTTCTTTTCATATACTAGACCAAATGGGCTATGATATATATATGAAAAAATCACCCTTACTAAAATTTCAATCGCGGATATATATATATCCTTACCATACTGAACCGACTTCCATTATTCGTATCGAACCAATAGCGATTCATACAAGCTAAATCCTCTAATCGAAAATTGGGCCAAAGAAAAAATTTCAATTTAATTAGTTTATGTTTTTCTCTCCAAAAATGTTTGCTTTTATCCAAAATGGGACTGCCCTTTTTTATGTTAATGTTATTCCCATTGACAATTTCGGTATTTCTATGAATATCCTTTTTATTTTGTAAATTGAAAGAAATTCGAATTCTTAATTCTCTACGACGTTTAGGGGATAAAATATTTTCAGGAACAAGTAAATCATAATCATTTTTTTCTCTATTTCCAATTATATTGTGATGTCTTTCAATAGATTCGGTAAAATTCTTTTTATTTTTATCAACATAGAATTTTTCTCTATATTTTTTATTAATTTGTTCTTTGTTCTTATGAACTAATAAGATACCCATCATTTGATACAAAATAAATTGTCCGTCAGTTTTTACCGATAGACGGACAGGTTCGATAATCAATATTCTCTTTTTCATCAATTCTGTAAGAGTTACATCTTTCTGAACCATCAGAATATTCAGATTTATTTCTTGCCTTTGAATAGAAGATATAATAATTTCTCGTGGATTTGTCAGTCTAAGTAGGAAACAATATGCTTTGATATTATCAATTATTTTGTGATTTAAAGAACCATTCCATCTTAATTGAAAACATAAATACTCTTTTAGGAAGAAATCAAGCTCTACTTCCGTATGACTTTTGTTTTGATTTTTATTTCTCTGGTTTTTCATATCTAATCCCATATAATCTTCTTCAATATCTTTTTCTTCATTTGCGAAAACTGCTCCAAAGTCCATTTGGTCGTCAGATTCGTTTTCTTCATAATTTCGATTCTCGAATTCAATAATTTTTTTTTCATTCGATTGTGATGGTATAGATATAAGAAGGTCGCCTTTTTTATTCCCGTTGATTTTCTTATTTTTACTAATATTTTCATTTTTATGAAAATTAAAAAAAAGAAATTGAATGGGTATTGTCCATGGTTTTCTCTTATATGTGTTGTAAAATATCACAAATTTTCGAAAGAACCAAAGTTCAAAATTCGATATGAGACTATTTTCGATTTCTTCATTCATTCCCATCCAATCAAAAAAAAGAGGGTTTTGTTTGGATAAATTTATTTCTTGATCTTGGTAAATTGGAAGAAAAGATATATTTTTCTTATCACTTTTATCAATTATTTGATATTTATTAGTTGGAGTCTTAGTCTTTTTTTTATCTTTGCTTCCGGTATCGATCCAGGACTCACTATCGACCCTCTTTCTAAGAGAAAAATTTAGAATTCGCCAATCAAAATATTTTCTATCTGGGCTTTTCTCTATATTGATAATATCATCTTCCGCTAGATAATTATTGATAGGAATACTTTCTAAGATGTCAAAAAATTTTCTTTTATTTGTGTTGGAATTATAAAGAATCTCTTCTTTATTAGTTGGTGATTCGGAAATAAAGAAGTCTGTCTTTTTTTCATAATTAAGAGATTTATATGATAAAAGACTATATCTAGAGTGTTTTTTAAAATTATCCTTTTGATTCGCAAAAAAGTCTGCCTCAAAATCATTTTTTTTTTCATAATGAATTAATTGGTCTTGTTCATGTAAATTCCATTTGTTTAATTTTGTATTTTCAACCATATGGTGTTGAGAGATTCTATTTCGATAGTTTTCTGGTATTAATCTAGACCATCTATGCTGAGATAAATCGTATTTATATTGATAATGACTTCTTAACCAGTTTTTCCATTGATTGATTAAAGAAAAAGACTTTCGAAAATTTTTTTCTTTTAATTCAGAATTAAAAAATCCTTGGGCTCTAAAATAATCTTTTATTTCGTTCTTAAGAAAAAGGTTATGGTATTGAAAGATCGATCTTAACTTATATAAATTAAGAATTTGGGTTTGTGATAATTTGTAAAATACATACGCTTGTGATACGAAAGATATGTCACAAAAAATCTGTGAATTATTATTAATAACAGCAATATCTCTTGACTTTTTTAGAATCGAAATAAAGTGAAATTTTTTTTTATTTGGTTTATCAATTTTTTTGTGATTTGATTCATTATTGGAAATGTATTTAGTAATAATTTTTTTTATTGATTCAAGAAAAAGCTGTGCATTGAGCCTTGGAATATTAATGATCCCTAAAAAGATATCTAAGTATATATTTTCAATCAAAATTTTTATAAAAAAGTAAAATTTACGCACTAATCGAGCATTTTTTTTTTGTAATATGTGTGAAATATTGTTTGATGGTTTGAATTTTTTAGCATTAGAACTTTTTTTTATTTTGTTAGGACTAATATTTACTTGTGAGGTTCTAATTTTTTTTTTCTTTTCTTTTGTAATTTTTTCTATTTGATTTAGAATTATCTTTCTTCTAGCAGAAAGATCTTGCATTTTTTTTTCTATCAGTGAATAATTTGTACTAGGTCCAATTGGGGTGGACAATTTAGAAACCGTCCAATTATTGTTATTGAGTATCGAATCTTTTTCTTTTTTACTTTCATTTAATTGATCTACTTCTCTAAATTCCGATAAAAATTTTTGATTTCTTTTTGATTTTGAAAATTTCTTTTTTTTTTCTTGTCGAAAAAAAATGTTTTTTTTGACCCAGTGTTTTTTTTCTTTTGATAAATTTTGAAATAATTTTCTTCTTTCTTCTAAAATTGTTATAACTCGAAAACCCTTTTTTTTTATCTTTATAATTTTTTTTTCAAGTTTTTTAAAGATGGGTTTAAAAAGTGAAAGCCGTTTTCGGGGAGAACCAAAAGGAAGTTCCGCTTCCATTCCCCAAATTGTTAAAAAACAAAAATCCTTTTGATCTACTTTCGTTTTTTTTTTACTTTTATGCGGGAATTTTACCTTCGATCTGTGCCAAGGTTTTAAACGAAAAGGAAATAGGATCTTTATTTGAATCCCACTTGTTAACCAATTTTTCGGAAATTCTTTTTCTGATAATTGAACTCCATTATAGGTGCATTTAACATGCATTTCTCTACTCCAATCCTTTAAATCGTCGG